ATGAAAAGAGTTATAGAATGGATTGCTACCTATGCCTAGATCGCGGATAAATGGAAATTTTATTGATAAGACCTTTTCAATCGTAGCCAATATCTTATTACGAATAATTCCGACAACTTCAGGAGAAAAAGAGGCATTTACTTATTACAGAGATGGTGCGATTTGATTATTATATAATATATATATTTTTTTTTTTTGACTTTATTTACTTTAATGCTCTCAGTCTTAGGAAAAAGACACATGATTCAGAATAGAAAAAAAAAGACTATTGAAAACAAAAAAGAAATCTACGCTTGTTGAAGGTGAAGTTTATAAATAAAGCAATTCCTTCTGTCGTGTATCCCCGATTAATGCAACCTCAGATGCTTCAATTGTTGATTCGAGTATTGAGCGAAAGGTTACACCTATGGGTCTGTATTGTGGGTCAACCCTACTACACTAGTACCAATAGGCGGCATAGAGGAAGAAGCACTACACCTAGGAATCAACAACACGAAAACTTTGTTATAAATGATTCCCTTTCTTTATCGGGATCGGAACTAAGAGAAATGGTTGGGACAACAAACATCCATCTTGTTCGTACTTTGGATACCCATATAACCATCGAAGATTGTTGAAGTGACTAATTCCTGGAAATTAAGGAGCGTTGAGAACAAAGAAATTGTTGGAGTTTCCTTTTTTTATCTAGTACGAACACGCTTGATGTTAAGAAAAGATCTTTTGCAAGAGGGTTGGCTAGGGATTTCTTGTAAAAACATTAGCCCCGCTCAGTTCATAATGACAATATTTCGACCTTTTTTTTAATTCCATAGATTATTCTCATTATGCACATAAAGGAGGAGCCGTATGAGGTGAAAATCTCACGTACGGTTTTGGAACGGAGAATTCTTTGAATCGAATGACGACCGTAACGGATGTCGGCTCAATCCGAAGGAAATTATGCGGAAGCCTTACAGAATTATTATGAAGCTATGCGACTAGAAATTGATCCCTATGATCGAAGTTATATACTCTATAACATAGGCCTTATCCACACAAGTAACGGAGAACATACAAAAGCTTTAGAATATTATTTTCGAGCACTAGAACGAAACCCGTTCTTACCACAAGCTTTTAATAATATGGCTGTGATCTGTCATTACGTGCGACTATCTCCACTATAGAAATAAAAAAAGGAAAGAAAGAGCAAATACGCTAGTAAATGAATATGCTAGTAAATAAATACGCTAGTAAATAAAATACTAGAAAAAAAAAATAGGCTTTCTACATATTGCATCGTCCAAAAAACGATTTTTATCAGCTGTAACAAAAAAAGAAACTTCATAGAAGTCGAAATATGAAGAAAAATATATGCCTAGATACTTTATTCTATGGATAAAGGATCTAATTGATAGAGGAAGCGCCGTAAAGATCAATTAGCGAGGTTTTGGGCCGATACAATAAATAAGAACTGCTTATTTATGTCATGATATGAGATAAAAATTAGGAATCAACTTATGTAATAGAGCCGATCCCCTAAGTTATTGAGCAGCGGTGTAGCATCAGATCCCAAAGACAGTAAGTCTTTTTTATCAGGAAGAAGTCTTTTTCAAGGATTCTATATAAATTTCTATATGATATGAAACCGAGATAGTTACCTTTCAGAAAAATCTAACGGACGATAGTCCCGAAATGCCTATGCTTTATTTTTCTGAAGGTGGGAGAAAAGATAAAACTTATTATTAATTTAATCAAAATTAAAGTTTGAAACTCATGTAATTAACCTCTTTTGGTTAACCCGAGACAAATCGATAGATCTATGAGAAATCTCATTCAATTGGATATATCGTAGGGTAAAAAAACGGGACACCAAAAGAATTGACTGCCGAGCCGTATGAGGTAGGAAACTCTCAAGTACGGTTCTAAGGGAAGGAATTGAACCGCCTATTCCGACCGGGGAGAACAGGCCATTCGACAGGGGGATTCTGAAATAGCGGAGGCTTGGTTCGATCAAGCCGCTGAGTATTGGAAACAGGCTATAGCGCTTACTCCTGGTAATTATATTGAAGCGCAGAATTGGTTAAAGATCACGAGGCGCTTCGAATAAGAACAAGAGCTCTCTGTTTATTTTATTTATTATTTTAGGATTAGAAATTCTAATTAGAAATTAGAAAATTCTATTACTATTAAATTCTATTCTTATTCTATTAAATCCATTTAATTCTATTCTTATTCTATTAAATCCATTTAATTAAATAAATTACCTTACCATTTCAATTTGAAATTATTAAATTCAATTTTCTATTCAATTTGAATATTTAAATAGTCAAAAATATTAATTTAATTGGAATTGTTAATTGTGTAATTGTTTGTTTTTGTTGGACCCATCGGTCAAATAAAACGGTTCTCTCTCTGGGAAAAACCAATCAAAGAATTTCATTATATCCTTTCTAAAATCGTTCTATTTCGTGTGATATTTCGTAAGGATAAGTAATACACGGATATAGCAAAATTAAATATA